CCGTGTAGTCGATTTGCTCAGTGCCCCCCCATGAACAAAGTCCATGAGCTCGAGAAGAGAAGTCAGGCCTTCGGTCAAGAGAGGTCCGGCCCTTCCTAATCATTCTGAATTCGTTGCGTTCTTCTTTCGAGCTGATCAGTCAGCTTCCAGTTACCCAACCAATCCTGTTGATCCTTACCTACGGAAAGGGGTTTTTGAGGTAAGAGAAGCCCTCGTCCATCTTTCGGTGATCAGGAGAGTAAGCCGGAGATAGGTCCGTGTTTTCGTCAGCTACAACGTATTTGATTGAAAATCTTCTTAGCCGAAGAAGACCAATGAACTGATCGAGGAGCAGCAATAAATAAATGGGCTGACAACATGGACAGCATAAATCAGTCCCCCTGCGTCGGTAGAATGCACTGGAAGAGGTTTTTCGACTGGTCTATTCATGATTGATACATCTTCTCTGATGCACCTTATATATTTCATTGGGCTATCCAGTCACCCGATGCTCCAATCGATCGAGGTTAGTGGTGACAACGAAAAGGCTTTTTTTTTAAGCCAGCTGCGGCTTCTTTCAGTGATAGCTTTTGTGGCTAGCTCATTATCTTGTTATCTTGGTAAAAACGAAAAAAGACTATTTCTTTAGTGGCAGTGGCCAAGCAAAATAGCTCAAAGATGAATCGCCCGACAGAGTGAAAACCCGGCAACTTTCTATATATATAAATATTAATATAACGAACTCGGAACCGTCGATTGGCGCATGGGTTGACTTTATCCTTTCCGGCAGTCCCTTAGCCAAAAGTTAGCTGATAAGGAATGGTCCGTTTTTTAGTATTAATCCAGCGACTGGCCTTGCTCCGAGCGATATCCGAAGTATGGTTAGCTCGCTAGTTATATGCTTAACACATGCATCTGAGGTCAGAGGTGCCGCTAAGGTGAACGCTCAGCTTCAACTCTGACTTTCTATTTGAAGTGCACTGAAGGTTAACTATGTCAATCTACAACTCAATGTGATTGGCTTCGTCCGGGCTCAGTCTCTTCCGGCCGCCTCATCCTACTTACTCCACTCGCTATGTTTTGCTGCCAAACGGACGGACTCTATAGGGTAGGGGCGCACAGTTCGGCTACTGCTGATCGTAGCGTAGTAGGCAGAAGTTGAGGAGATTGATTTGTTGAGCGAGCAGCAAACCGGATCTGAGAACTTGAGAGATGAATGGCGTTGTTCGCTTGGGAATGGGATGAGACTGGACCCGCCGTCTTTCACATGAAGGTTTATGGAAGGTATGGTCTTTATGTTGGCATGGATCGGATCCGCTTTTCGGATATAGTAAGTTTCAGATCTATCTCTTGTAGGGCTAGCTCCCCGTTAAGCGACTAAGGTAGTGCTCCCTATCTTCGCAAGTTAGCAGGAACCATTTCGCATAGCCGATCTGTATAGCAGCTAGAATATGCATCTACGACTAGCTACAGGAACTAGATGAAAACTTCTACAACAGGGAAGAATGCATTCTGACATCGAGTCCTCAATCAATGTAGATGATTCAACAAGGTAGACCGAAGCAACTCGTCGATCAGCTATCACCACATCGTTGCCGAGAATGGCATAGCGATCAAACTAGTGACTGTCTACGGCTTATGCCTTCACTCGGGGGAGAGCACCCATCCAAAAAGCAGAAAAGTGAAGAAGTGACGTCCAAACCCTCGGATGGACCTAAACTAGACTCAGTCCGAGCTCCTGCAAGAGGGTCCAAAGTAGAGTGGCATGGAATCGGCCGGAAAAGACAGATATGAGAATTGCGTATATTGAGTGAGATGCCGCTTCAAAGATGCTGCTTACCTAGGATGGTGTGCCTTTCGCTCCTTTGGCTTTCTTTCTCCCGGAGACCATGCCATTCCTCGACACCGACCTTCAAAGTCAGATGAGGAGCTGGCTTCCCTCAAAGTAGCTCTGGCTGACTTGCCCGTTCCGCTTCTCTCCCGCTTTTGGGCGGTTCTTCCTCCAGCAGCCTATTCTTTCACAGCTTCTATGCCAAGGGCTTCTTTATTATATAATTATCTTATGCATGCAAGATGTATTGGGGTCACATAAAATGGATTATTAAAATAAAAAGCGCTCTTAGTTCAGTTCGGTAGAACGCGGGTCTCCAAAACCCGATGTCGTAGGTTCAAATCCTACAGAGCGTGATTCCATTCTTGTTAGATCGAGAATGACAATGAAATAATTGAACAGCAGTCTAAAGTCTGAATTTGACCTCCTGTGGATTAGGGTTAAAACAAAGAAAAGAAATAGGAGGTCAATAAACAAAAGAGATGTTAATTAATCAAAGGTCCAAAAGCGGAGGCAGTTCCAGTCCTTGTCGCAGCGCAGTAGTAAGTAGGTGATCCAACACCAGAGATAAAAAAAAGACGCAGCAGATTCATATACTGACCTTAGTTAGATAGATCGTTTACCTAGGTACAGAATGAGACCCGCTAGTGAGGTCCATATCGGTAATAGAAAGACCTGCCACCAAAAGCA